GTTTACGAACTTTATGTTGTGCCTCTAAAAATTCATTTGGGACAATTGAACCTTCTCAAACTGTTTCTTTTTAAGAACCAAAAATATTTGTGCCAGAATAACAGATGCCAAGAAGAACAAAAGGCCTTGGACACGGGATGGGTCTTGAAGTACTATTTCTGCGTCTCCCTGACCAAATCCACCTACATTCGGATTACTTGTTAATGGTTGATCAAGCTTAACAGATTCAGCTTCTGAAACAAGAAGTTCTAGTCCTGGAGGGATAATATCAACCTCTTGTCGTCCATCCGATGCAGCCACTATGGTTATTTCATATCCCCCCTTTTCTTTACGTATGATTTTGCTTATTGTACCTCCAGCTGTAGCATTATAGACTGTGTTGTTACTCTTGCTCCCATCAGGATAAATCTGACCTCTTCCCCTGTTCCCACCTACATATATAGGATATTTTAAGAAGTGAACGTCTTTTTTAATCGTGGGGTCGGGGGAAAGGATAGGAAAGGTGATTTCACTATATTTTTGACCAGGAACAGGACCTATTACAAGAATATTTTTTTGAGTGGGGCGATAACTCTGAAAAGACAGATTGCCCATCTTTTCTTTCATCTCGGGAGAAATACGCTCGAGGGGAGCTAATTCGAATCCCTCAGGTAGAATAAGAACAGCCCCCACATTCAAAGACCCCTTTTTTCCATTAGCAAGAACTTGTTTCAGTTGCGTATCATAAGGGATTCTAACAACTGCCTCAAATACAGTATCGGGAAGTACCGCTTGTGGAACCTCAATATCCACGGGCTTATTAGCTAAATGGCAATTGGCACATACAATACGCCCAGTCGCTTCTCGTGGATTTTCATAGCCCTGCTGCGCAAAAATGGGATATGCATATGAAGTAGATGTCTGAGTGATTACATCTATCATGATAGATAGAGAAATCATGATAGATAGAGAAATGGATCGAGTCATCTGTTCCTTTATCCAAGAAACGGTATTTCTATTTTGCATGGTCCAATCATTGAGCACGAAAATTTCTACAATAGATTGGGTAGGTTGCTAGTATAGTTCCCTATCTCTGATTCTGTTATTGTATTGGAATCATTTTACTGTAATACAGGAGGATTTTCCTAGATGGGTAGAAATCAAAAAAAGTTAGTAAGATTTTGAATGGTTTGTTTTTGTAAGAAGTAACAAACATTCTAATTGGGTTAATATCCGTGTATTGCTTTTTAGTCATTCATTGAATGATAAATCACTACAAGTGACGGAGATACGCTATTTAAATAATGGAAGATCCAATATTTCAAAATTGTATCTAGAATGACTGGAAAAGTGGAAACAAGAACCCCTAGAATTTGATCGTTATGATCCAATCCAAAATCTTTGTAGACAGAGCCAATCATGAGTTCCCATCCATGGGGCGAGTGGAATCCGATACATAAATCGGTTAATAAAATAATAGAAAAGGCTTTGATTGTGTCGCTTAAGTTATAGAGGAATTCCTGAACCCAAAAATTTAGAATGACAAGTTCTTCATTACCCAGAATCGAATAGCCGCTTAGAATAGCGAAACATATTATATTTGTTACGAAGTGTAATATGCTATGGATATGATTCTCATTATGCATTTTGACCAATTGTATCATTTCTTTGTGGATTCCTAGACGAAGCTTTTGTATATGTGTTTCCGGGTACTCCTTTATCATTTCGTCCAAAAGGAATAGTTCCTCTAATTCTATGAATTTTTCTAGAACATTCTTTTCTTGAATATTATTCAAGAAAGTTTCGGATTGTTTCGTATTCCACCAATATGTAACCCAAGATTCCAGACTTTTTTGAACTAAGAGATCGATCCACCAGGGCAAAAAAACTATCGATGCAAGATATGGGAGGTTAGTGAATGCTTTTTTTTGTGGCATTTAAAATCTGTGAATTGCTAATGAAACCACCCCATTCGTCGAATTTATCCAATCTGCTATTTCTATGAAATATCAGTTCGATAACAAGGTATCGAATCTATACCTAACTTATGAATTTACCCCCCCCCTTTTTTTTATGTTTGTCCTGGAATATAGAAATAGGATAAGGTTCCGCGTCGAAGTGGAATGAAGAAATCAAAAAAGATTGTTTCCTGATATCTCAATTGGTCAAATTCGAAGCAATTGCATCCTTATCGATGAATGCCCGAAAGAACTACTTCAAGTCATGAATACTATTCGGACTTCGAGACAAAAGAAAACCCTTAGCTTGGATCCATTATTTCGAAAAGTTTCGTCAGCTATGCTTAGTCTGGAATAGTTGAGGGAAATTTCTCAAAAATATGGATGTGATGATGAAATCAAAAACGAGTGGCAAAACCAGAGAAAAATGCTAGTTATAAATGATCCAATCCTTTGAGAATCCAGGAGCAAAACAAAAGAAGGGAAAAGAAATACCAAGTGACAAAAGAAAAGAGAGGTCATTGAATAGGATCCATCAGTTCAGTATGGAATCTATCAATCCAAAATATCCGAACCAAAACGATGAATTCTGTATTCTGAAATGTTCTGATCCATTTGATGAATCTAGACTTATTAGTAGTCGATTCGATTTGTTGTTTGTTTGTTACTAATTAGTACAAAACAATTGCGTTTATTTCCATACAGATAACAACTCATTTTGTTTTTTGTTTTGGTGGACAAAAACCACTTTGTTTTCTGGTTGTTCCCTAGAATCTACATTTCCCTTTGCTCGAATGCGCGTTCTGAACAAGCTTCAGTGACAATAAATAAAATAGAAAAAAAGAGGATTTCTGAGTGCCTTTTCCAATGCGGAGTTCAGTTCATTTCAAAATACTTCAATCGGTACACGCAAGAAATAGGCCAATTCCGCAGCTTTTTGTTCCATTTCTCTTGGAGTCAAATTCTCCTCACTCTGAGTCAAAGGAAGGGCACCTTGTCCTCGAATTTCCATATAAAGGACACGACGAGGAAAAAGACCCTCTTTAACCTCGATTCTAATCGACTGGACATCTCTCATAAGGAATCGAAGGAGGATACGACGATTTTTTCCAGGAAATCCCCAACGAAAAATAGACACTATTCCTTCTTTTCTATCGAATCGATCATAACCACTACCTACATTCCACGAAATTGTGCACGACAAATAGGTGCTAATGAAAAGACCCGCGATCCCATAGAACGACATCACGAGCCCTTGTGGAAAAAAAAAGATTTGCTGAGATGGAAAGAAGGATATCAGATTCCGACCAAGATAACTAGAAGTTCCAACCAATAAGAATCCTAATGACCCTAAAAGAAGGATACAGGCCCAGCAGAAATTACTTGTTTTTCGAGACCCCGCTATAAGGTTTATCCATATACGTTCTGATCGCGAGTTCATACTAGATCCAGTTTCTTTTTATTGGAATTGAGAGAATAAATTTTTACTTTCCTTTTTTTGTTCCCAAAGTAACTCTCATCAACTAGCACGATTATTATGTGAACCTTTAGGAGTCATTCATCCAATTGATTAGATAAGATCTAAAAAAAGCATCTGCGTCATCGGATCTCACTATGTATATTTCGATTTATACATACATATAGATACCTTGCGTTTTGGTTTCAGACATCTGCGGATCGATTTGAAATTGAAACTAGCTCTACTGAAAATGAAATGAATGCTTTTATCCACAGATCACGGTTCCACACACATAAGAAAGAGAAGAGCTCTTAGGTATGTGTTTGGAAGAAGCCGTATCTTTTACCATATTCCACAAATCGAGATTATGATCAAGTGCAGGTCTTGAAAGAAATCGATGTTCCATCGCATCGGATCTAGAGAATCTTGTTTTTTTGAAGATGAAGAGAGAAAGAAGCCATTGCCATTGCCGGAACTACTAGGCCCACTAAAGGCACAAAAAGAGAGGGTAAGTTCAAAGTTGTCATAGAATAAATACCCGGAGTTCCTATTTTTACCTGTTAGAAAGATAGCTTATGAGAAGTCTATCCATTCTCTATTATAACTCTATTATAAGTAGATAATTAAGTCTAGAAAAGTGGACCGAGTCCCCTTCCAATTCCAAGAGTGGCCTTAGCCCGTCCATAAAGACTTACTCGTGGCCCGATTCTTCTTCTCCTGCCGAAATCCTCAAACTTTCAGAATCGGAAGAAGCGGGAGATTGATTGCTCCTGAGAGCCATATTTCTTGAGGAACTTGCCCGTAACCTACGCAACCTAATCGTAATACGCCGCGCATGCTTTGCACGCCGAGCAGCGGAAGCGCGGGCTTTTGCTATTGTTCTTGCTTTAACCTCTAGATGATCCCTTTCTAAGTCTTCAATTTCGTCTTGAGATAAGAGGGAATCCTCCAAATTTTCGGTTTTCCGGTAATTTTGTTCCTTGGTTAAAGCTTGGAGGACTTGGGAAATCTCGTCCTCGCTCGAGCCCCGTTTTACGTGCTCCTCGAGTTCGCACTCGAGTTCGGCGCTCCGAATAAGACTTTCTTCCAATTTTTTCGCCAAAAGTTCTTTTTGCTGCTGCCAATCCAGCACCGCTACGGGAAATCCTTCCTCCTCAGAAGTATTCTCAAGTCTAGTCTCGGGAGTAGGTCCCTCCACCAATGAAGTCGAGTTGCCTTCGGATGGATTATCCGTCGGACTTTCCAATGTACTGGAAGATCCAGGCGGGGTCGTAGGATTCACCGGTGGGCGTCGGACGAAGACTCCCCAAAGCGACAGTCCAACCCAAGCGACCGCTGGGAGCCCCACTGCTGCCACTCCAGTAATCAGTATACTGTTCCACAAAAAAGATAGCCAACCTTTCCCAGGTTTTTTTTGATTCATTGCAATAAAGGACCTCCCACCCTCATATAAATCTTTCTGTACGAAATTCCACAAAAAAAAAAGACAAAAGAGAAGAGCTCTTATGGATGTAGCCATATCTTTTCTTTTCGCATATTCCACAACCTAAAGTCACACAAGCCCAATTATTCTCGGAACCTTGAGTTCATCCAATTGATTAGATAAGATCTAAAAAAAAGCATCTGCTTCATCGGATCTCACTATGTATATTTCGATTTATACATACATATAGATACCTTGCGTTTTGGTTTCAGACATCTGCGGATCGATTTGAAATTGAAACTAGCTCTACTGAAAATGAAATGAATGCATTGATCCACTTAGTTTCAACGAGTTGCATCCTACTTGCATAAACCCCCGCATAAACCCCCGGATCATCCTCGCGGATCTCCTCACTATCAGTGAGAAAACCCTCGCCTGCGCCATTACCATCGCCCGTTGGCGTTTCCATCCTGCTTTCCAATCTCTCAACCCAATCTCTCAATGGGACGATCTTCGATGAGAGTATCGGCATCGGTACGGGTTGCCCAGCTCACGTCTACGCGCTTTGGCTGCTGCCGCTTGTGCCCGAAGTGCTCGTTCTTTGGGTTGAGGAAGGGCCTCCTCCAAGGCCGCGATTTCTTCCCTTAACTCAACAACATGCTTGAACTGAGGGGACTGACGCATAAAGATTGTCCGGATCCCTAGGGAATGTCAAGCAAAAGCTACATTCGGGAGCTCTTGGAGGAGTGCGGGGCGGCTTTCCGAAGAATTTCCAAAAAAATAGGCCCAGAAACAGTATCCCTGCAATTCACAATGATTTCAAAAAAAATGGGAAAATCGGCCCCTTTTTCGGATTCGTCATAAACATAAAATGCCCCCTCCCGGGCCAATCCAATAATATTTGTTTTTGATTATAATAAAATATTTATGGATGAAAAACATCCCCCGAGCCTCTTATCCATTCTCATTAGAAAGAATCTGACGCGAGATGAACCCGAAAAAGGCTTTTTCTTTCTATTCTATAAAGAACGAAAGAACATGATATGTCTATACCATATCGAGATAGATATGAAGTAAGTGTAAATAGGATTCCACTCGATTAATGACTCGTGAAGCAAGACATGACCTATACCTATAGCAAAAAAATTGGGTAGTTCGACCCAAATTCAGAGGTATTTCGAGGAAGCCGTTACGGATAAATTCACAATTCGAATTCAAATTGACTAATCCGATCTATTTTCTACCTGCGTAGGAGTGCATCTATGTTTCTGCTTCACGAATATGATATTTTCTGGGCATTTTTCATAATATCAAGTGGTATTCCTATTTTGGCATTTCAAATTTCCGGGGTTTTGGCCCCAACTCGCGAAGGGCCGGAGAAGCTTTCTAGCTATGAATCGGGTATAGAACCCATGGGCGATGCTTGGTTACAATTCCGAATCCGTTACTATATGTTTGCTCTCGTTTTTGTTGTTTTTGATGTTGAAACTATTTTTCTTTATCCATGGGCAATGAGTTTCGATGTGTTGGGTCTATCCGTATTTATATTTATAGAAGCTTTCATTTTCGTGCTTATCCCAATTGTTGGTTCAGTTTATGCATGGCGAAAGGGCGCATTGGAATGGTCTTAGCTCCTGAATATTCAGACAATAAAAAGAAAAAAGAAGAAAAAAAAGGCATTGAGACCATTCCATTGAGTTTCCGGTCCTTGATCGAACCAACCAAAATGCAATTATTTCAACTACATCAAACGAGCTTTCGAATTGGTCAAGACTCTCTAGTTTATGGCCGCTGCTCTATGATACCAGTTGCTGCTTCATTGAATTTGCTTCATTATCATTAATAGGCTCGCGATTCGACTTTGATCGTTATGGCCTGGTACCAAGATCGAGTCCTAGGCAAGCGGACCTCGTTTTAACAGCCGGCACAGTCACAATGAAAATGGCCCCTTCTTTAGTGAGATTATATGAACAAATGCCTAAACCAAAGTATGTCATTGCTAGGGGAGCCTGCACTATTACAGGAGGGATATTCAGTACGGATTCTTATAGTACTGTTCGGGGAGTCGATAAGTAAATTCCTGTGGATGTTTCTTTGCCGGGTTGCCCGCCTAAACCAGAGGCAGTTATAGATGCTATAACAAAACTTCGTAAGAAAGTCTCTCAAGAAATCTATGAAGATAGAATAGGGTCTCAACAGGAAAATCGATGTTTTACTACGAATCACAAGTTTCGTGTTGGACGCAGTACTCATACTGGAAATTTGGATCAAGGATTCCTCTATCAATCCTCATCTACTTCAGAGATCCTTTCGAAAACATTTTTCAAATACAAAAGTTCAGTATCTTCCCAAGAATGAGTGAATTAGGCAGGATGCTTTTCTCTTGTACAGAATAACAAACGGCGGGTCAGGTACATTTTAAAAAATTTCATCGTCAATGCGAAATCCTTATTCAAATGAAAATCCGGGAGAGATAAAAAAAAAAGATGCAGGGTCGTTTGTCCGCCTGGCTAGTCAAGCATGAACTAGTTCATAGATCTTTGGGCTTCGATTATCAAGGAATCGAAACTTTACAAATAAAACCCGAGGATTTGCACTCCATTGCTGTCATTTCATATGTATCTGGTTACAATTATCTACGCTCCCAGTGTGCCTATGATGTAGCACCAGGGGGACTGTTAGCTAGTGTGTATCATCTTACGAGAATACAGTATGGTCTGGATCAACCAGAAGAGGTATGCATAAAAGTATTTGTCCCAAGGAAACATCCTAGAATTCCGTCGGTTTTCTGGATTTGGAAAAGTTCGGATTTTCAAGAACGGGAATCCTATGATATGTTGGGAATCTCTTATGAGAATCATCCACACCTGAAACGTATTTTGATGCCTGAAAGCTGGATAGGATGGCCCTTACGGAAGGATTATATTGCGCCTAATTTCTATGAAATACAAGACGCTCTTTGAATATCAATCTTCACTTCTACGCCTACAGACATTCAAGGAATCTTTTTCGATTCTAGATCAAAGAGATTCATTGGATTCTCATGCGTATTATAGATGGGCTCAATCTAAAAAAAAAAAAATAGGGCTTCATTCCAATTTTACAATTTGGAAGATCTTTCTTTCGGGGGAGCCGGGCTACTAAAATGAACAAAAAAAGAGTTCTGCACCACGAACTTTGTACCGCGCATAGCACTTAGATGGGCTCTTAAAAGTCACGTAGGAACGAGTGGCGAAAGGGAATGGGAAAGAAAAAACGAAAGGGGTTGCTGAGATTCTATTTGGACTATATCTGGAATGAATCTTGCCTATTCCCACCTATTCACTCCTTAAGATCGGACTGTTGGGTTTTCAAACAACTAACTTGACTTTTTGGATAGAAAGGATTTTTCTTTTTTGTTTGAATGAGAAGAGGCATCATAGAAACAAAGAAAAAAGAAGCCGAAACAGCATCGAATTCTTTTCTTATCTACAAAAAGAAAGGGAGGTATATCTCTAGACACCTAGATGGAGAAGTATGGGTCGTGGTCTAGACTATTAACCAATATGTCTGATTCTGATGATGCATATCGAATTTGGATGAGTATCTATTAGTAACTACATGCCAGGAACCAGATTTGAACTGGTGACACGAGGATTTTCAGTCCTCTGCTCTACCAGCTGAGCTATCCCGACCCTTCCCGACATATCATACCCATCCTACTAGATGGATTAGGTCTCTGTCAATTCAAATGAAAGAGACCTAAAAAGCATTCCAAATGACAAAGTCTTACCCAGGGAATTTCTGAGATCTTCAACAAGAATACTTTGTAAGTTTCATTGAATTAAGAATCCGGATATGTACTGTGAATGATTCAAACGGGGGTTCCTTACTCAGATATGTTCTTTTGTACGTATATCGTACATCTCAAGGACTTGTGATAACAGAGGAGCATTTCTGCTCCGATCCAGTTGGCAAACCGTAGAGTGAATCAGAAACAATGGAACCGCTGATGAAAAAGCGGATAGATTTTAGGGGGATGGGCCTTTTTTTTGAGTGTGATTGGGGATAGAGGGACTTGAACCCTCACGATTTCTAAAGTCGACGGATTTTCCTCTTACTATAAATTTCATTGTTGTCGGTATTGCTATTGACATGTAGAATGGGACTCTATCTTTATTCTCGTCCAATTAATCAGTTCGTTAAAAGATCTATCAAACTATGGAATGAATGATTTGATCACTGAATTAGTGGGGATCGATTCACAATAATGCTTCCATTTTTCATATAAAAAAAGAAGGATTCGGGGAAGATTTCATAGGAATCGTTTGATTATTTCAGTATACGTATGTATCTACGTTCATACTTCATCCCTTTCTTGGAATGATTCCTCTAGCACCAAAGTCTACCCCATTCGTTAGAACAGCTTCCGTTGAGTCTCTGCACCTATCCTTTTTGGATTCTTGTTGTCGGAACCCCCCCCCTTTTTTTTCTGAAAATAGGATTTGGCTCAGGATTGCCCATTTTTGATTCCAGGGTTTCTCTGAATTTGAAAGTTTTCACTTAGTAGGTTTCCCTACTAAGGCTCAATCCAATCAAGTCCGTAGCGTCTACCAATTTCGCCATATCCCCTTTTTTCTTTTGAAACTAGGATCCCCTTCCCCCTCTTTCTTTTCTTTCTCATTTTTCTTTCATTTTTGCTTATACCGGAACCTTTGAATTCAGTAGATCGGATTCTATATCTAAAAAGTTTATCCGTTTACTCCTATTTGATTTCTTATGGATCTTATCGATCCTTATCTATCGGAGAATGGGTCTTTGGTCCAATCAGAAATGATTCTAGCATTGATGAATCCGCAATTCAACATGGATGGATCTATACCACAGAATATATGTCTCTCTTCTTCTCATTATTAAAGTTCTGTTTTTCATACTTGAACGGTCGATTCTTTGTTGTCTTATCGCTCTGAATGAAACCAGAGGAATATCTCATTTTTTTTTCTGTTCTGTATTGTATCCTTATTATCTTGATTCTTTAGAATCATATTCATATAAATAGTAAATAGAAAAGAGAATCCTATAACTAAAAATGAAAACGGAGAACTGGAATCAATGAGAAATCGAAAATCAAAAGAGAAATTCGATTGATTTTCGATTTGATTTCAATTGAAAAAGGATCCAAAATTCTATTTGAGATTTCTTGTTAGAGAATATTCATTCTGAATTTGATTTCTATTCTTTCTATATGCTAGAGGGTTTCTGAACAGCTAAGATCCTGGCAGTTTGCGGAATTCTTATGCAAAATTTCTGTTATGTGAGCCCGCTTAGCTCAGAGGTTAGAGCATCGCATTTGTAATGCGATGGTCATCGGTTCGATTCCGATAGCCGGCTTTTTGATTTGTTCGATTTTCTATTTTGAAACAGGAATGTCTCCTTGACACCAAGGAATGGAATATTGAAAAGACTTCTTTACCGTCAGTTAAAAAGTAACGGATCTAGTATGTCCTAAGAACTTCCAACTATGAATAAAAAAAACTATGAATAAAAAAAAAAGCTTCGAGCAGTTAGGAACAAATCAAGAAAAGTATTCTTACCTTGCTATAGAGACCAAAGAGTCTGAATATTGATACAATTCATTGATACAATTCATCGCATTCTTCTTTGTAGTTTTGTAGTCCAGTACTTCAATAGATTTTGCTTCGTTTCTCATTTAGTTCAGTCTTAATTTAGTCAATTGCATTTTCAATAAAAAAAAGGAGTCTTTATGTCTCGTTACCGAGGGCCTCGTCTCAAAAAAATAAACCGTCTGGGGGCTTTACCGGGACTAACCAGTAAAGTGCCTACTCGCCGCCCCGATCGTCAAAAGAAAAAGAACAACAAAAAATCTCAACCTCAATCTCAATCTCAATATTGGAAGCGTCTAGAGGAAAAACAAAAATTGCGTTTTCATTATGGTCTGACAGAGCGACAATTACTTAAATACGTTCGTATCGCTGGGAAAACCAAAGGATCAACAGGTCAGGTTTTACTACAATTACTTGAAATGCGTTTGGATAACATAATTTTTCGACTGGGTATGGCTTCGACCATTCCTGGGGCCCGGCAATTAGTTAATCATAGACATATTTTAGTTAATGGTTGTCTAGTAGATATCCCAAGTTATCGCTGCAAACCCCGAGATATTATTACAACGAAGGATGAACAAAAAACCAGAGCTCTCATTCAAAATTCTCTTGCTTCATCCTCCCAGAAGAAAGTGCCAGAACATTTGACTCTTCACTCAGCCCAATATAAAGGATTAGTCAAGCAAATAATAGCTCGTCGTCGGGTTGGTTTGAAAATCGAAGAGTTGCGAGTTGTAGAATATTATTCCCGTCAAACTTGAACCTAACTAAAAGAACAAAGCTTCGGAAATTTTGGCCCCCTTTTCGACAAAACAAAATCTCTTGCCCTAAGTATAGGGGGGGTTCCCAGTTATGTATCATAGATCGGCGGGGATATTTTCATTCCTTGGCCGCTCTTTCCAGTATTTTTCCGTACTACAAAACTATAAAAATGAGTCATCGAGAATCTATAGCAAAGAAGCATTCCCTTGCTGGAAGTATTTCATTTGATACATTGTGGTCAATAAGGTTCATGAATTCCGTGAAAGGACGGAGAGAGAGGGATTCGAACCCTCGGTAAACGAAAGCCTACATAGCAGTTCCAATGCTACGCCTTGGACCGCTCGGCCATCTCTCCTACAAAATCTGATGTTCTGATTATGGACTAGAAACCCTGTAAATCGCGAATTATTGAAAATAGATAGATCCCTGCGCTTTCATAGAAAAAGTAAAATCACACATTCCCCGGATCCCAATGCCCATAATCGTTTTATGTCGACTGATCCATCGGATCAATCTTAGAACTTCACTTGTGACGCTACTCTCTCAAATTTTCACCAAAGCGAGGAAACTCTTGGGTGTACTGATGCAACGAGTCAATCTCATCCCACAATTGAGCAGGTTCTTGGGACTTTTTCCTAGCACGATTCTCTTTTTTTTGCACGGTCGGCTCTTGGGGTGTCACCCAAACTAGGGCTCCCTTAACCTTCACTAGGACTATGCCTTCGGAAGTCAGGTACTTCCGGAAACAGGATTCACGGAAAGTCCCCAAAACGTTTGGAATAGTTCGGCCCATCAATCAGCGGATGGGCCATCGGATGGCAACCCAGACCTGGAAAACGGACGAGAACGTCCTTTTTGGGCTCACACCTTCATGGCACAACCTCGACATCAATGAGGGTCCTCTCGATCCCCGAGACCAGTCCCAGATTCTATGGGAACAAAATGGTTCCCTCGCCTCCGAGATGGTACGAAAGAACATCCAGTTGCGCGGCTTAGCCGCGTTCCGCCTCTCTACGCAAAGAAATCTCCTAAGCTCTCGGGATTCCTACCGAGAGCTCTCTAGGAAGTCAAAGATCCAAATCCAAGATTTGCAGGAAAAGCTTGAGACTGCGGATGGTGCATCCAAGGCCCTCTCGCAAAATTCTAGCAGCCTTGAATCCAAGCTGTCAATGACAGAAAAGGAATTGGCTGACGGAAAGGCGCGCCTCCAAGATAAGGAGGAGGAGTGCCTCCACTTGGAAAAGTTCTCGAGGAGGTCGGAGAGCGAAATCAAGGATTTGAGGAGCGAGCTCGAAAATCTGTTTGAGGAAAACTTATGCCTCTCTGAGGAAAAACTATGCCGAGATCTAGACAATCTAGAGCTCGAATCCAAGCTGGAGAGGACCGAAAGCGCCTTGGCTTCCTGTAAGAAGAACTGCCTAGAACTTCAGAACTGCGTCCTAGAAGGTATAGAAAGTGATCTGAGATCTGAGAATCGAAGTTGACTTGGCTAACTGGAAGGAAAAACCCCAACGGATTGACGACTTGGTCCTAGAAGGTGCAGAAAGTGATATGAGAATCGAAGGCTACGGGGAGCCATAAGAGGAAGAGGGTAAACTAGTTACCTAAAGTGAAGACGATCGGTTATTGTTCGCAAAGAAAGATTCGTAGCTCGGGGGATAAAAAAAAACATTCATTTTTTTGAACGAGTCTTTTTTGTGGGATTTCGTACGGTCCAATTCCTTTGTTTGTGGGATTCTTTTCCTACGAAAGGGAATGAGAAGAATTAGGGAGTGGATTGTGAACTATGCCTAGATCACGGATAAATGGAAATTTTATTGATAAGACCTCTTCAATTGTAGCCAATATCTTATTACGAATAATTCCGACAACTTCAGGAGAAAAAGAGGCATTCACCTATTACAGAGATGGTGCGATTTGATTCTTTTTATTTATTTACAATTCTCATTCTTACGAGCGAGAATGGCACATGATTTGGGATAGAACAAAAAAAGATTCTTCTATCTTTTTAAATTATTAATATCTTAAAAGATACCCGAAAGAAACCTACGCTTCGTGAAGGTGAAGTTTGGAAATAGAACAATTCCTTCTATCGTGTATCCCCGAGTGATGCAGCCTCAGATGCTTCCATGTTCAATTTGAGTATTGAGCGAAAGGTTCCACCTATAGGTTCTTACAAGTCAATCCTACTCCACTAATCCCAATAGGCGGCATAGAGGAAGAAGCACTACACCTAGGAATCAACAACAAGAAAACTTGAGTTCGAACTTACCCCCTTTTCCTTATGGGATCGGGACTAACAAACAAGAAAGAGTGGTTGGGACAACAAACATCCATCTCGTTCGTACTTTGGATACCCGTAGAACCATCGAAGTCTGTTGAAGTGACTCATTCCTGGAAATAGGAGGCGTTGAGGACAAAGAAATTGTTGGAGTTACCTTTTCTATCTACCACCAATACGCTGGATGTTACGAAAAAACCTCTTGCAGGAAGGCTGGCTAGAAATTTCTTGTAAAAATACTAGCCCCTGTCAGTTCATAATGAGAATCTTGCAATATCTTTTTTTTTTTGATTCCATGGATTCTTATCATTCATTATGTACAGAAGGGAGGAGCCGTATGAGATTGAAATCTCACGTACGGTTCTGGAACGGGGATTATTTGACTAGAATGAACAACCGTAACGGATGTCAGCTCAATCCGAAGGAAATTATGCGGAAGCTTTACATAATTATTATGAAGCTACGCGACTCGAAATTGATCCCTATGATCGAAGTTATATACTCTATAACATAGGCCTTATCCACACAAGCAACGGAGAACATACGAAAGCTTTGGAATATTATTTCCGGGCACTCGAACGAAACCCATTCTTACCACAAGCTTTGAATAACATGGCCGTGATCTGTCATTACGTGCGACTATCTCCACTATAGAAAGAGGGAAAGAAAGATCCAATCCGCCAGTAAAGTAAATACTAGAACGAAAATAGGCTTTCTACATATTTATCGTACAAAGCAACGATTTTTATTAGCTGTAGCAAAGAAAGAGACTTCATCGAAGCCAAAATAGGAAGAAATAGATATGCCTAGAAGACTCGATTCTATGGATAAAAGCTCTAATTGATGGGGGAAGCGCCGTAAAGATCAATTAGCGAGGGTTTGGGCCGATACAATAAGAACTGCTTTACTTATGTCATGATAGGAGAGAAAAGTTAGGAATCTACTTATGTAATAGAGTGGATCTACTAAGGTATTCAGCAGCGGTGTAGTATCAGATCCCAAAGAGAGTAAGTCCTTTCTTTCTTATGGAGGAAAGAAAGTCTTTTTCAAAGATTCTATAGAAATTTCGATATGAAACCGAGATAGTTACCTTTCAGAAAATGCTAATGATAGCAGGGATGTCTATGGTTCATTTTTCTGAAGGTGGGAAAAAAGAGAAAACTGAATTCGAAATGAAATCCAAATTCACGTTTGAAGCTCATGGAAATGCATGTAATTAACCTCTTCTGGGTAACCCGAGAAACAAAAATGGGATTGATTTACGAGAAATTTGATTTCGTTAGTCTAGGGGAGATGGGATACCAAAATAATTGACTGCTGAGGCTGAGCCGTATGAGTTAGGAAACTCTCAAGTACGGTTCTAAGGGAAGGAATTCACCCACCTATTCTGACCGAGGAGAACAGGCCATTCGCCAGGGAGATTCTGAAATTGCGGAGGCTTGGTCCAATCAAGCTGCTGAGTATTGGAAACAAGCTATAGCGCTTACTCCAGGGAATTATATTGAAGCGTATAATTGGTTGAAGATCACGAGACG